ACTATAACTCATAATAATCAGAACTCATTATAATGGTGGTTACCTTTTTATTTTTTTAGAAAAAAAAATAAAAAATATCTCTGTTCTCCGCTGAAAAACGAAGACTAAATCTTGAGTTTAGTGGAAAAAGCCCTTTATCGGATTTGAACCGATGACTTACGCCTTACCATGGCGTTACTCTACCGCTGAGTTAAAAGGGCCCGTTTTATTCAATTCATGAATTTTCCATTATGAGTCTAATGCATATATGTCTGTATATGTATATATGTCTGCATATATGTATATATGTATATATATGCATAGGGGTTCATACAAGAACCATCAAATAAAAAAATTCTATGGAATCATAACATAAAAGTAGGAAAGACTCTTCGGATCTAGTCATACCATTAGATTCTATTGACAATTCCAAAAAACTGTTCATAGTATGATAATACTATGATGATGATTATCATAGTATGATGACGGTCGGGTGGATATGCCCCTATCGTCTAGTGGTTCAGGACATCTCTCTTTCAAGGAGGCAGCGGGGATTCGACTTCCCCTGGGGGTAGGGAGGAAGTTGATCGTAGATTATCAATAAATCTAGAATTAATTCTTCCTGGGTCGATGCCCGAGCGGTTAATGGGGACGGACTGTAAATTCGTTGACGATATGTCTACGCTGGTTCAAATCCAGCTCGGCCCAATAATTCGTTGCTCCATGAATATGAAATAACCAATTTGTCCTCCAGAAACAGAAATGCCTGATCCGTAGAAATGAAGAGAAAGAGTCAATTTTTTCTCTATCCATGTTTTTCTCATTCGTTCTGATTTTTCTAACGATCTAGATTAATGATACTTAATCTTAATTAAGTATCATAAAAATAAAAATAGTTCTTTTTCTCATTGAAAAATTGATTATCCATTTTTTTTGCAATAAAATAACCACTCGTTACTAGTAATCCGTGTCGCTCTCACTATATTCCATATCCATGTGGATATTCAGTATATCATTCCTGTTTCTGTTACAACACAACGAATAGAATATTCTTATAAAACTAGTAAGAATATGTATGCCATACACCTTGCTGGGATTGTAGTTCAATCGGTCAGAGCACCGCCCTGTCAAGGCGGAAGCTGCGGGTTCGAGCCCCGTCAGTCCCGAACTAGGATCCGATGAATTGATAAATTCATCTCTCCATTTTCTGTGAAAGGGGGGACGGGTAGCAAGATCTAATCCCCAGCGGGGATCCTTATTTCTTTTGTTTTTCGTTTCGCATTTATCATCAGACAAGTACGGGAATTTCAATTTCTTTCACTAATACCGATTGATAAGGGGAGACATATGTAAGTTGGTACAATCGGTGGCATTACTATATTCAGTATTTTAATAGATACCATACTCGTCTGACTTTCTTTTTCAATTGTTCAAGAACAATGAAATGGAATAGAGTTCCCCTATTTTTACCGGGAATACATACACAAATTGTATTCGTTTATTGTACGATACACAATGAACTTAACATAATTACCTCGACTTTGTTTGTGTATCCTCAATTACTAATTGGAAACAATCTATCTATTCTCATGCAAATTGCACACTGAATTTTTGATGTATGCGTTCTAGTCTCAATCCAAGAAAGAAGAAGAGATACTATACTAATAAAATAAAAGACCAAGCAACGCCCCTTTTTAGTAAATTTGTTGGAATATTAGATCTTTTCCACTTAGCACCCGTCCTTTTTTCCATCTCACTTCTACTGTTTGGATCTGTGTGACCCATAGAATACCGGTCATATAATATCTCATAATTGTATGTATAAGTATAAGGAAAGAGAGTTGTATAAGGAAGACAAAGACAGTAGGTTATGGAAAAGAAAAAAAGTGGAAAAAAGAATGAAAAATTCAATGGAATTCCTGATTCAATAAAGAATCCCATTTCGGATTTAGTATGGATAAAATAAAAGATTTTCTTATGTTATACTATTCAATTCTCGACGATGAATCGATTTGATAGATCAGATATTGTTATTCATAATATTGATCCGATTCAGTATCATCAGAATTCAATTCATCCCATTGAATTGACAGGAGAAAAATTTCTTATCTCTATGGGATTAGATCCCGAGTTATTGCGAAGTAAAAAAAACAATGAGATTATGGAAGTCAATATTCTCGCATTTATTGCTACTGCACTCTTCATTCTAGTTCCTACTGCTTTTTTACTTATCATCTACGTAAAAACAGTCAGTCAAAATGATTAATTTAACTGAAACTTGGTTGGATTATTAGTTCTTATCAATGATTGAAGAAATAAAAGAAAGGGATTAAAACTCCAAGTTTTAAATGAAATGATTTGGCTGGAATCATAAGTATCTGAGATAGTGTGGTAGAAAGAACTATATTATATATAGTTCTTTCTACCGCACTAGATAGTATTGTATATTTTTATCATATAAATTTATTATCATATAAATAGTATGATCATATAAATTTTATCATATAAAGTTGTATACAGATATGGTTTTATATAGATATAGATCAATTTACAATATGTACATGTATTAGATGTACATCTAATACATATACATCGAAATAGCAGTCTAATTCTATTTCTTTTTTTTTTTCGCTACATCTACTTGTATGGGTTTCGATCAATCCAAAATAATCCAAGGCCAACTCTTCTAATTCCTAGGCTTCTTATAACTTATAACTTAATATATAGATTTATATTAATAATTAGTTTTTTTATATATAAACTAAATAAATATATATATATAAGTATAAGTCCCGAGATCCATCGAAAAATCAATGGAGGAAAAATAGTATGGGTATGGGCATATATTAATTATATAAAATAAAAATAAAATAAAAATAAAATAAAAATAAAAGAAAACGAAACCAAGGAATCTTTTTTTTTTTTTTTAGTTTCGCAAAACGATCAATTAAACGATTGATACAATTCGATCACTCAATCGATTATTCAATTAGTAGTACCCCTAGAGTCCACTTCTTCCCCATACTACGAGTGAGAGGGAAAATGTAAAGACTACCATTAAAGCAGCCCAAGTGAGACTTACTATATCCATGTGAATTATGTCTCCTATCTCTATGAAGGAATTATTTCATTATTGATTATTGATCAATAATCATAGTGGAATCAATGGTGCAGAGTCAAAAGAAAATAGGATTCTGACTTAAGGCTATTGATGAACTAATCCAATGAATCTACTCGTAACAAGTTCCTATATTATCAAATTTCTGGTAGAATCGGGAAGCATTAAGCACAAATACGATACACACACCTTTTATTTGGAAATAGCAAAGGAATGCTCCTAATGGAACATGTAGAAATAGTAAGACCTATTGTTTGTTACCTTTCTTTCATAAGCAAAAGACGTCAAAATATACCATCAAGATAGATAACCATCTATCTGATACCTCTATTTTATTTGATCTAAGGCTTACGTCTTTCTTTCCGTGAAAGAATGGAATGGTAAGACACCACCACCATTATTACATACATTCTTTTTTTTGTAATCCCCTACACGGGCAAAGAATTTTTTTTTTTAACTTTTCTTTTTACTCTATAAATAAGAGCTGCCCAACCATGTTGATTGAATGTTTGAGTACTCAAAGCCTCTCGTGAGTCTGGATACAAAGTATCTTCAGTCCTTTCCACAACTTCTAAATTGATTTCCCATCAGCCTATTCTATTCAATCTAATTCCAGACAGAGTCAGTAAACACTATTTTAGTATTTAGTATAGGTAGTGTAAGATAATTAGGAAGTCTTGATAGTTTTTCGTATAATCTCTTCTTCAATCCTAGGAGCAAAAATGGAGTGTCCTTTAGGAACCTTTGGATACTAAGATTTCCGACCTCTTACTTTCGTAGTTCTGAATCCCAGAATTGACTCTCACTATTTATTTGATTCAATTGATATCATAAATCAAATAAATGTCCGAATCAATTATTAATAAGTAAGGGTTACTTCATACCTATTGGTACCGGTTTGGACCGGTACCCAGAACCCAGATTTTGAGAAAAAAAAATTTACAGTTTTTTTTTATAGAATTATGGATTCTAAAAATCAAGTATCGACAGGCCTAGTCGTTTGCCTCTGCTTCTTGCGGGGCAAGAATTTGTCGAGTTAGATCAGCAGAATAAGAAATTTCAAGTCTTTTGTTGATCAGGCGACACCCGGATTTGAACTGGGGATAAAGGATTTGCAGTCCCCCGCCTTACCACTTGGCCATGCCGCCAAATCTGATCCAAAAAAAAATGGATAATATTTTTATCCATCCATATTCTATTACTAATTTTTTTTTGATCTTGAATCCCATTGTACTTATCCCTTTTCAAAAATTAATCCCTATTTTTTATTGGATCCAGTTTAGATTATTCTCTTCGATTGATTGTATCTCAAAAGACACACTGCTTAAAAACTTCCCTTCTCCTTCTATTGAAAAGAGAAAAAATAGATTTCCGGTCACAGACCGAAAAATTCAGGGCAAATTGGAACCATTAACTATTTTTACTTTAGAATTAGTGAACGGTTCTTAAATTTGTATCTCAATTTAATGGTATAACAAAATCAAATTGATTTACGACTAATCAGTATCAATTATTTTCAATAATCAATCCTTTTCAATTTCAATTATAACAAAATATATGTGTATATGTAAACCCCAGAACAGAAATTGTTACACAGATACCGAATTGGGTCTTTCTCTTATGTACATATCCCTATAGAGAATTATCGTGCTTAAATTTTTCATTGAATATTTTGAATAGAAAATAGGAATTATGATATAGTGCGACCTGACTTCTGTTGCCACAAGTAAAATTACGATAAAAGATGCGATATGCGGATAGGTATATCGGCATGTACTTAATAAATACTACTCCTATTACTATTACGCAATTCAATTGTATTCTATCTATAAATTCTACTACCAAAAAGAATCCGCGAATTCTTTTTTGAACATTAAAGTGTGCTAAAAAAAGGAAATTCTAT